GTGGAAGACCAGATAGCTACTATTTACACCGGAACAAATGGATATCTTGATGTGTTAGAAATCGGACAGGTAAAGAAATTTCTCGTTGGGTTACGTACCTACTTAACAAAGAATAAACCTAAATTCCGAGAAATTCTATCTTCTACCAAGATATTCACCGAAGAAGCTGAAACCCTTTTGAGAGAAGCTATTCAGGAACAGATCGAACTCTTTCTACTTCAGGAACAAACATAAATATAAAAGAATCTTTTTTATTATATTCTTAATATTCTTACTTAAGAGAAATCCTTGAGAAAGATTTCTGATTCGAATCATTCAAAAAAGGTCCTTTATCCTTTATAAAAAAGAGTTCTTCTTTTTTTTTCTATTCTCTATCTAGAATAGATATATATAAAGAAATTGCGTCCAATAGGATTTGAACCTATACCAAAGGTTTAGAAGACCTCTGTCCTATCCATTAGACAATGGACGCCTTTCATTCTTATTTTTGCATTCTTTTCTTTTTTTTTTCAGAAAAAAAAAAGAAATAAAAAGGATTAGAGGGATTTAGGGAATAAAATAAAAAGAAGGATGCATATCAAAAAGAATAATGCATCTGTATATCATATGAAGTGATAATATATAGCGGGTAGCGGGAATCGAACCCGCATCGTTAGCTTGGAAGGCTAGGGGTTATAGTCGACGTTGGTTGATCATTTTTAACATCTCTAATTCAAAACCGAACATGATATTTTGTTTTCATTCGGCTCCTTTATGGAAGATCTATGTATTCCCACCAGAGAAAAAATGAGATCCATAACATCTATGTCAGCTTTTTTTACGAATGCATCTAAAACTACTTGCTTTTTAGATGATCCCTATAGAAGAGGGGGATTCTATCAAATCTTTCTAGTCTCTAGTCTAGTTACTTCGTTCCCTATTTCTTTTATACTCGCGGGATCCTAAGGAAAAGAATTTTGTTTCTACCGAGCTTAAACAAGAAGCCGAGGGTTCCAGTAAACCAAAATCATCATTTTCTAGCTATTTGGCTTCAATTTCTCCCTTTTTCAGCGCAAAAATTGAAGATTTAGTTACGATTGAAAGTTTTGTACTATAAATCCATAGATCCTTTCTTCATACTCATTTAATTGGAAGAATGGAACCAATCAAAGAAATTATGCTTCTCGACTCTATAATCCAATTTTTTTATCAAAATTATGATTGCCTTTTGGATAGAAATCGTGAGAATGTATATTCTTACCTCAAATGTCCTATTGAGGGGTAAAGGATTCAATCTTTTTAAGAAATAAAGTTTTTGATAAGAATATGAAAAATAAAATGGAAAGACCCCTTAACTATTAAAGTTGTTAATAGAACGAATCGCACTTTTACCACTAAACTATACCCGCTACATATTCATTATTGGATATAAAAGAGCCTTTTGTCCAACAAAGTAATTAGACACATTCAAGATAGCATCAGAATCATGAAGATTCTAGTATGAATACATATTTTGTTCCGCCGCGGTGCGGGATTTAAAACTTGAAGAAAGAATAGGTAGAATAGCAAAAAGTTTAGTCAAATTTCAATAGTGTACTAAAGTCATAAGTATCTTTTTTGAAACCTCCCTTCACTTGAACCGCCAGATTTTAGGAATTCGGTTAAATTGGGATTCCATTTTCATTTAGAATGAGATTTGTTCTTCATTAACGAATTTTAAAATCTTATACTCTTATACTTAAGAATAATAAAAGAAAGACGAAAGATATTATTACTATATACTATATTACTATATACTTAAAATACTTTAATATACTGTAATACTATCACTAGAACACTTTTACTATTTTTACTATAAAGACTTAATATTCTAGAATATTCTAATTTATACTCTATCTATATACTCTATCTAATTTACTATAATTATTATATTAAGGTACTATAATACTATAATATAGAATACAGTAAGAATAGATAATTTTTTTTTCAAGAATTTCTAAGAATTAGTAATGGTAATGAGAATTACTCTTCTTGTTTCAAGAACAATTTTTATTCGTCGGAACAAAAGAAGTACTGGCCGGGCCAGTACTTCTACTTAACCAGACCGGGGAAATGAACCTTTTGTACAAAATAAAATCTTTACGTGTGAAATCAAATGAAAGATTTCCAATTTCGAATGAGGAGAGATGGCTGAGTGGACTAAAGCGTCGGATTGCTAATCCGTTGTATGAATTAATTTGTACCGAGGGTTCGAATCCCTCTCTCTCCGACCCCTGATCACTTGAGATTTGAAAATTGTAATAAATTTTGATTATTTTCTTTTATAAATCTTTGACCTATGAAAAAAGAAAGGAAAGAGTAAAAATGAATTTCATCTCTTTTTTTATAAAATAAATTATGAATTGAATAGAGATTCCATTTTTATTGAAAACTTAAAGCAGCTTGCCAAACAAAGGCTAAGAGAAGAAAGATTAAAGGGATAACCGGCATAACGTCTACGATTGGATTGAAAAAGACATAAGCCTCGGGCAATTTGGCGAAGAAAAAACTACTCGAATAAAGGGTATAATTAAGACAGATACAGATTAAACTAAAGATATTAAACATAACAAATATTCTTTTCTTGTTCTTAAAGATTCAAATTAAATTGAAATGATAATAAATTATCAGATTGTATTGAGTTGTTTTTCTGAGGGGAAATTTAAGATAAATAGTAATACAAGGAATTATATTTTCATACAATATATTAATTGAATTATAAGTAATGATCAATTAATATTTTTGATTTTATATCTATTGTGTTGAATTCTAGCGATAACATGTCCTATATTTATTTTGGTTGGTTATTCATCAATAACCAATATTTATCTTAGTTTTTCTTAGACCAAATCAAAATGGGGCGTGGCCAAGTGGTAAGGCAGTGGGTTTTGGTCCCGTTACTCGGAGGTTCGAATCCTTCCGTCCCAGATCGTTTGCATAATAAACGAAAGATTCTTCTCTATTGAAATTAAGAATTTCATTCAACAATTTTCTGTTGAATGTTAGATACAATGTTATCCAATCTGAATTCTAAGAATCATTCTTAGAATCATATCTTTTTTTCCTTCTTTTTCTTTACTAAAGTTTATTAAAGTATTTTATTATTCAATAATTCGTGATTACTTTTGTTAACAATTATTTGTTTTATATGATGGAGATGGATGCGAAAAGATCAGAATACGAGGATTCTGATTTTCTCTTTGATCTTATATTACACGAGATTCTTTTTACTCCATAATAATGAAAACAAAGAAACTTTATTCTCAAACTATCTCTCTTTTTTCAATTAAATGAAAATCATATTTAATTAGAGATGAGAGATGGCAAATAATAAGTAAATCCTAATATTAGAATCATAAAATCAAATTTCATAATTGTCTATTTTTATTATTAATATTAATTAATATTATATTATTAGTCTATTATTGTATAATTGAATATTTATAATTTATATTAATAGTTAAGATTTCAATAAAATATTTATTAGTTAGTAATTAGTTAGTAATTAGTAAAGTTAGTATAGTATTTAGTGAAAGTGGATAAGAATTTTTATCCATTCATGGGGACTTATTGTTCATTTGAATGAAAGTAAAGTCAAAGGCTTTTTTTGAGTTTTCTAATTTCTTTTTTTTTTCAATAGGGATCTTTTATGATGGACAATCCCGAAAGATCTGTTGAAGATGTAAATAAGTTTGCTTAAAAATGATTTGTTTTTTTTTCATGTGATATTTTTCATGTGATATTATTCATATGAGAAAATATGGGGTAATTTTAAGTTAAATCCTTTACAGATAAAAACTTGTCTATAAGTGTAGATTATTATGTATCGGTTCAGTCAATGACTATTCATGATTCCATATTGAATCAATTACATACGGTTCAAAATTAAAATAAAATTAGAGGGATGTTATGGTAAAACTTCGTTTGAAACGATGTGGTAGAAAGCAACGCGCGACTTGAAGGACATGATTGGCTGTGGATTCTGACATCCACCATTTTCTATACGAATGAAGGTGCTCTTGTCTCGACGTAGTTTGTTCTGCTAGGAACCTGATCTAATTTGTCTTGGGTTGCTAAATAAAGATATTAATGATATATATGATATATATAAAGTATAGCATATGATGGAGCTCGAGCAAAAATGATTGATTCATTTATTGGGGGAATAATCTAGGGTTAGTTACAATCAATAAGTTAGACCAACTTTGTAAATATATCATCAATCTTAATCAAAATATAGATAAATGGAGAGGTTGAGATTTTTCAAAATTTTCGAACTTTTTGATTAAGAGTGTATCACAAAGGGATCAATCTTTCGTATGATTTTTGCTTTTTCCATAGAAAAAACAAAAGGTATGTTGCTGCCTTTTTTAAAAGGAGTAAGGATTACCGAAGTAATGTCTAAACCCAATGATTTCACAAAGCGCAAAGCAAAGACAACAAATTCCGGAACAAGGAAACACTATTTTAACTTGTCTTAACAATTGGATCAAAATGAGTAAAAAAAAAATATATCTGAAAGGAGACAAAAAAAGAGGTTAGAGACAGCTCAAGAAATTTTAAGGATTTACTCTTGAACTCTTTCAAAACTACCCAACTTGAGTTAGGAGTACAAATGCAATTTCTTTTTCTGTAAAGAAGGAAAAAAAAAAGGCTCAAATTAAAGTCTAATTCTTTATGGATCCATTTTTCTTTCTATTTCTATCTATATAGATAGAAATAGAAATTATAGACAGAAAAATCATTTTTTCTTGAGCCGTATGAGGATAAAACTTCCTATACGTTTCTGGGGGGGCATCTTTTATCTATATCTATCCCAATAAGCCATCTATCGAATCGTTGCAATTGATGTTCGATCCCGAAGAGAAGGAAGAGATCTTCAAAAAGTGGGTTTTTATGATCCGATAAAGAATCAAACTTATTCAAATGTTTCTGCTATTTTATATTTCCTTGAAAAAGGCGCTCAGCCCACAGGAACTGTTTATGATATTTTAAGGAAGACAGAATTCTTTAAAGAATTTCAAGTTTATTTTGATAAAAAAAGAAAGGGAACATAAGAATCATGAATAAAAAAAGAATAGGTTAACTAGTACCTATCATTGTATAATTCTTTATTAAAAGTTTCTTCTTTTATTGTTCTATTTATACTTATTTTATTCTTATTTTTATTCTTTGTATTTTTTTCTCGCTTCTTGTTGTGGAACCCCCCAACAAGGGGGGTAATCTTCCTTCTTGTATTGTACTTTTCTTTTTTATATTAAAGAAAACTGATATTTTTTCTATACTCTACTTTGATTCCTTATTTTTTTTGCCACTAAAATTTTGATTCTTTATGTTGTGCTAATCCAACACAAATTTCTATATAATTTCTTTAAATTTGTTTTCAAGAAAGTCCATTCATATTGACAATGTCATATCAAACAAATATAATTTGATCATATATAAATAGATCTTTTTATCCCCATTTCCTATTGGCTTTTTCCTTTACTTTAGTAAAATGGATGAGTTTGCTGGATTTTTTTTTTTTTATTTTTATCATATATACACTTCATATTGATCCGGGTTGCTAACTCAACGGTAGAGTACTCGGCTTTTAATTGCGACTATGATCTTTTACACATTTGGATGAAGAAATTTGTCTAGACTATAGGTATAGTTTATAAGACCACGACTGATCCTGAAAGGTAATGAATGGAAAAAAAAGCATGTCGTAAAAAGAATAGAAAAATAAAAAAAAAATAATATAATCATAGAAAAATAATATTTCTATTACTCAGAATAGAAATAGAACGATAATTTCTCTTTTTAGAACAACAATTTTAAAAATCAGTAAATTATTTTTGGTCTAGTGAATAAATGGATAGAGCCTTATGGCTCCAATTTGAGTAAGACAAAAAAGCAACGAGCTTCCCTTCTTAATTTGAATGATTGCCCGATCAAATTACTAATTATACGTTAAAAATAGATTAGTACCTGATGTGGGAAAAGGTTCTCTTGTTAATTGTGAGTGCACCTTTGATTCTTTTTTTTTTTTAATCCTAATTATTCTTTATTTTGGGTTGGAGACGGATGTGTAGAAGAAATAGTATTAGTGATAAAAAAGTATTTTCTTTTTCCAAAGTCAAAAGAGTTATTGGGTTGCAAAAATAAAAGATTTTTACCCCTTTTTCTTATTGTTATTCTAGATTCCTAGTTAGATTAACAAGGAAAAGAAAACCAAATAGGATAGAAAGGGAAAGAAAAAAGATCTGTAGATTGGGCTCTTTGTCTCCGGTGTATATATTCTTTATTTGTTCTTACTTTTCTATAATCTTTTACTTCTTAAGATTCTCATTATTTTTTTTACATCATAATATCATAATACAGTATAAAAGTATATATTATTGGTTATTGAAATTGAAAGTAACAGTCTAAAAAGTATAGACAGTGCTATAGTATATAATAGTATATATTAATACTAGACTCTATTATTAGATATTATAATTTATTCTAGTTATAAGCTATACTCTTTTATTCTAAATATATTCTAAATAGTATTTTAGTATAAAAGAAACAATATACTATAAACAACATACGCATACGCCGTTCTGACCATATTGCACTATGTATTATTTCATAACACAAGAAGTGCCTCTCTTTTTTAATTACAGTAGAGATGTATTTAAATGGCAAGATTGGAAGGATATTTAGATTGAAAAAAAATATATTTTGGCAACAAAACTTCCTGTATCCGCTACTCCTTCAGGAGTATATTTACTCACTTGCTCATTCTCATAGCTTCAATAGTTTTATTTTTTATGAACCTGTAGAAATTGTTGGTTCTGACAATAAATTTAGTTTAGTACTTGTGAAACGTTTAATTACTCAAATGTATCAACAGAAATCTTTAATTTCTTCGGTGAATGATTCTAACCAAAATGAATCTTGGGGGCACAAGAATTCTTTTTCTTCTCATTTTTATTCTCAAATGGTATCAGAAAGTTTTGGAGTCATTCTAGAAATTCCATTCTCGTCGAGATTAGCATTTTCCCTTGAAGAAAAAAGAATACCAAAATATCAGAATTTACGATCTATTCATTCAATATTTCCCTTTTTAGAGGATAAATTATCACATTTAAATTATGTGTCAGATCTACTAATACCCCATCCCATCCATATGGAGATCTTGGTTCAAATCCTTCAATGCTGGATCAAAGATGTTCCTTCTTTGCATTTATTGCGATTGTTTTTCCACGAATATCACAATTTGAATAATATCATTACTTCAAAGAAATCTATTTACGTCTTTTCAAAAAGAAATAAAAGATTCTTTTTGTTCCTACATAATTCTTATGTATATGAATGCGAATATCTATTCCTGTTTCTTCGTAAAAAGTCTTATTATTTACGATCAATATCTTCTGGAGTCTTTCTTGAGCGAACACATTTCTATGGAAAAATAGAATATCTTATAGTCGTGTGTTGTAATTCTTTTCAGAGGATCCTATGGTTCCTCAAAGATACTTTCATACATTATGTTCGATATCAAGGAAAAGCTATTCTGGCTTCAAAAGGAACTCTTATTCTGATGAAGAAATGGAAATTTCATCTTGTTAATTTTTGGCAATCTTATTTTCATTTTTGGTTTCAACCTTATAGGATCCATATAAAACAATTACCCAGCTATTCCTTATCTTTTCTGGGGTATTTTTTCAGTGTACTAAAAAATCCTTTGATAGTAAGAAATCAAATGCTAGAGAATTCATTTCTAATAAATACTCTGACTAAGAAATTAGATACCATAGTCCCAGTTATTTCTCTTATTGTATCATTGTCGAAAGCTCAATTTTGTACTGTTTTTGGTCATCCTATTAGTAAACCTATCTGGACCAATTTATCGGATTCTGATATTCTTGATCGATTTTGTCGGATATGTAGAAATCTTTGTCGTTATCACAGCGGATCCTCAAAAAAACAGGTTTTGTATCGTATAAAGTATATACTTCGACTTTCGTGTGCTAGAACTTTGGCTCGTAAACATAAAAGTACAGTACGCACTTTTATGCAAAGATTAGGTTCGGGATTCTTAGAAGAATTTTTTTTGGAAGAAGAACAATCTCTTTCTTTCATATTCCTTCAAAAAATCCCTTTTATTTTACACGGATTACATAGAGAACGTATTTGGTATTTGGACATTTTCCATATCAATGATCTGGCGAATCATTCATGATTGTTCATGAGACTTTTTCATGAAAGGGAAAAAAATGAATTTGTATTCTGAAATGCTCATATATCATGATATATCATCATATTCGTGGTGAAATTCACTGAGTAGTCAAAATTAAAAATTATTAGACTTTCTTCTCGATATGTAATTATTTTTTCTTTTTGATTGATCTATACATAGGGAAAGTCGTGTGCAATGAAAACTGCAAGCACGGTTTGGGGAGGGGTCTTTTTCTTATATATCAATATATCAACAAAGAAAAATTATCTACTCCATCCGACTAGTTCCGGGTTCGAGTCCCGGGCAACCCATCAACCCATACAAAAAGAAGAAATAAATATTCCCGATATTCCTTTTTTAGTTTTATTTTAACTATATTATTTTATTAAAGATTGTTCTGATAGGATTGGTCATTCCAATCGATATTCATTTTGATTGGTTGACATTGGCATGTAAGACATATTATACTGTTAAATAACAAGCCTTTCATTTTTTATCTAATATCTAGTTATAGTTAATACGTGTGCTTGGGAGTCCTTGAAAATAGAATAAACCAAGATCTTACCATGACTGCGATTTTAGATAGACGCGAAAGTACAAGTCTATGGGGTCGTTTCTGCAACTGGATTACCAGTACTGAAAACCGTCTTTACATTGGATGGTTTGGTGTTTTTATGATCCCTACTTTATTGACCGCAACTTCTGTATTTATTATTGCCTTCATTGCTGCCCCTCCTGTCGATATTGATGGTATTCGTGAACCTGTTTCTGGGTCTCTACTTTATGGAAACAATATTATTTCAGGTGCCATTATTCCTACTTCCGCAGCTATAGGTTTGCATTTTTACCCAATATGGGAAGCAGCATCTGTTGATGAGTGGTTATACAATGGTGGTCCTTATGAACTGATTGTTCTACACTTTTTTACTTGGTGTAGCCTTGTTATATGGGTCGTGAGTGGGAACTAAGTTTCCATCTGGGTATGCGCCCTTTGATTGCTGTTGCATATTCAGCTACTGTTGCGACTGCTACAGCTGTTTTCTTGATCTACCCTATTGGTCAAGGAAGTTTCTCTGATGGTATGCCTTTAGGAATATCTGGTACTTTCAACTTCATGATTGTATTCCAGGCAGAGCACAACATTCTTATGCATTCATTTCACATGTTAGGTGTAGCTGGTGTATTTTGTGGCTCCCTATTCAGTGCTATGCATGGTTCTTTGGTAACTTCTAGTTTAATCAGGGAAACCACTGAAAACGAGTCTGCTAATGAAGGTTAAAGATTCGGTCAAGAGGAAGAAACCTATAATATTGTAGCCGCTCATGGTTATTTTGTCCGATTGATCTTCCAATATGCTAGTTTCAACAATTCCCGTTCCTTACATTTCTTCCTGGCTGCTTGGCCAGTAGTGGGTATCTGGTTTACTGCTTTGGGTATTAGTACCATGGCGTTTAACCTGAATGGTTTCAATTTTAACCAATCTGTAGTTGACAGTCAAGGTCGTGTTATTAATACTTGGGCTGATATCATAAATCGTGCTAATCTTGGTATGGAAGTAATGCATAAACGTAATGCACACAACTTCCCTCTAGATCTAGCTTCTGTGGAAGCTCCATCTATAAATGGATAATACTTTTGTATTCATATATTAATTTTTGAAGATAGAAGATAGCAATCCCCAAAGAATCTTGGGGGATTGCTATCTTGTTAAATTCATTGGATTCTATTCCTATACTTCTATTTATCTATTTCTTATTTCTACTTCTTCCTATCACT